GGGGGGGGGTATGGTGTTTATTTTTGTTTTGTTTTAGTTGGGGTGGGTTTGTTGGAGGATGATGGTAGTTTAAAGGTTGGTTGGTGTTGGGTGTTGGGTAGGGGGTTTATGAATTGATGCTGGTTTGTTTTTATGTAATGGTTGTTAGTTTGTGTGGTTTGTTGGATAGGGGGATGATGGAGGAATGTTTGTTGTTGATGAAGTGATGATAAATGTTTTGTTTTTTGTAGGGAGTTTTACTTAAATATTTTGACGATTGAAATGAAAAATGTCATGATAAAAAAAAACGAACGCATAAAACGCGTGGAAATGAAGGTTTAGGTGTGAATTCCTAGAAAGGGGAAACAGAGTAAGTATGTCCGGTGACCATTGCATTATTAGCTGCTTAAAGGGTAAATAGCCTCCCCCTCGTGATGGGGTCAGAGTGCATCAGTATCCGAGTATGCGACGGCTTATACGATGAAACCATAACAACTATGCGGTTTCGGTGAACGATAGTCAGGCGCACATGTGATGGACATGTCAAGAGGAAGATAACTCCTGCTACGCACTTGAAGGGTTTATTGAAAGGACCCCCAGAGAAAAAGCGCAGAACGGTAGGAATGCCGCGATTACGAAGTAGGATGAGGACTGTTGCATCCCCAACCATCTGTATCTGTGAAGAGCGAGAAAGAAGGAAAGGAGCAAGTTATGGCCCTGAAATAGGAACCAGTGGCGCAAAAGAGCAAGTTGGGCTAGGGTGTAGGGGGATGTTATGACCTTGAAGCCAATAACCGAAGGTATAACTGACACGGGGTAGCTCGGTTCTCGTGAGAAACACGATTAATAGATAACCAGGTTCTCTGGCTTGGGAGTTCCTGAAAGGGTTTGGTAGGGAATAGTTCCTTGGAGGTGGGCGAATTCAGTAGACTAGGTGAACGCAAAGGTGTACTGGGACATTATTCGTATATTGGGTGGAGGTTAGGTATAAGTAAGCAGTTCCGATCTTAAGCGACGCCGGCGGCTTTGGCTGAAGGTAGGATCACTTGGGTTATTATGCCCCTGAAACAAACATGTTCCTAGACCGGGAAAATCACGAACATTATCTATTTGGGCTAAATGTTTGAGTTAAATTGGCATAGCATACCCGTATGGCGTGGAGTATCCTACATTATAGTAATGTCTGATGGGGCAAAAATACCCGATGCAGATAGTACATACCCTATAAAGCATGAGAAAATATGCTGGGGGGGGAAGGGGGGGGGGGGTTCTCGTAGTTAAATGCTTATAACAGTGGCTTTTCAGGCCGTTGATCCTGGATAGAGGCCGGGCGAGAATTTATGATGCAGTTTGTTTTATTTTTAGGGGTATGCTTCGTTTTGGGGGGACTGGCAGTTGCCTCCAACCCTTCTCCTTATTATGGGGTAGTTGGGTTGGTTTTGGCTTCTGTTGCGGGATGTGGTTGATTGGTTAGTTTGGGGGTTTCTTTTGTGTCTTTGGTTCTGGTTATAGTGTACCTTGGGGGTATGTTGGTGGTGTTTGTTTATTCGGTATCGTTGGCGGCGGAGCCTTATCCTGAGGCTTGGGGGGATTGAGGGGTTGTTGGTCGGGGTTTGGGGATGTGTTTGGTTGTTATGGTTGGGATCATGGTGGGAGGGGGAGTGGAATCTTTGGTGGATGGGGGTACGGTTGATAGTGGGGGGTTGTCTTCGGTTCGGCTAGATTTTAGTGGGGTGGCTGTGTTGTATTCGTGGGGGGCGGGGNTGCTTTTAATTGGGGGTTGAGGGCTGCTGTTGACGTTGTTTGTGGTATTGGAGCTTGTGCGGGGGTTGTCTCGTGGGGCAATTCGGGCGGTTTAGGGAGTGGGAGGGGTGGTCAGAAAGTAGTTTAGTTGAAAATGCCAGCTTTGGGAGTTGGTGAGGAAGGTTCGATTCCTTTCTTTCTGATGGGATAACTCTAAGAAGGGGTATAATCTTCAATCTTTGGCTTACAAGACCAATGTTTTTATAAACTATTAGAGTGGATTAGAGTTTTAGTATTTTGTTCTCTAGCACAGCTGCAAGTGGGAATAGGACTAGGATGATTGTGAAGTAAGATAGGGAGGCTAGTTGGCCGATGATGATGAACGGATGTTCTACTGGTTGGCTCCCTACTCAGGTTAGAATGAGTAGGTTGGCGACTAGGGCTCAGAAGAGGACTTGTGAAATAGGTCGGAAAGTTAGTGAGCGTAGTTTGGATGTGTGTAGTAGTGGGGTTAGGAATAGGACTAGTACGGATGCGGCTAGGGCTAGGACTCCGCCTAATTTGTTTGGGATGGAGCGTAGGATGGCGTATGCAAATAGGAAGTATCATTCGGGTTTGATGTGGGGGGGTGTGGCTAGTGGGTTAGCTGGCGTGAAGTTTTCTGGGTCACCTAGTAGGTTGGGGGAGAATAGGGCTAGGGCAATGAGAGGGATGAGTATGAGTGCGAATCCTAGGATGTCTTTTGTGGAGTAGTATGGGTGGAATGGGATTTTGTCACAGTCTGCGGGGATGCCTAGTGGGTTGTTTGAGCCTGTTTCGTGGAGGAATGTGAGGTGGACTAGTGTGAGTCCTACGATGAGGAATGGAAGTAGGAAGTGTAGGGCGAAGAATCGGGTTAGTGTTGGGTTGTCTACTGAGAATCCCCCTCAGGCTCATTCTACTAAGGTTTGGCCGATGTAGGGGATTGCTGAAAATAGATTGGTAATTACTGTAGCTCCTCAGAAGGATATCTGGCCTCAGGGAAGGACATAGCCTACGAAGGCAGTTGTTATGAGGACCAGGAGGAGGATAACTCCTACGTTTCAGGTTTCTTTGTTTAGGTAAGAGCCGTAGTAGAAGCCTCGGCCGATGTGTAGGTAAATGCAGATAAAGAAGAATGAAGCTCCGTTTGCGTGGAGGTTTCGGATTAGTCATCCGAATTGTACGTTTCGGCATATATGGGCGACGGAGGTGAAGGCTAGGGAGGTGTCTGCTGTGTAGTGGGTGGCTAGTAACAGACCGGTGATAATTTGTGTTATTAGGCAAATGCCCAGTAATGACCCGAAATTTCATCAAGCTGAGATGTTTGATGGTGTGGGGAGATCAATTAGGGCGTCGTTAATGGTTTTGAATAGTGGGTGGTTTTTACGAAGATTGAGGGCCATTAGGTGGTTCTGTGTATGGATATGAGGATAATGAGGATGGATAGGGCGAAGGAGCCTAGGTATGCTTTGATTAGTCCGGAGTGAAGGGTGGTGGCGGCCTTAGCTGCTATTGTTTGTAAGTTTGCCAGTCCTTCTGGGCCTAGTAGTTTGTATCAAGAGAGGTCGATTAAGTGGGAAGCGATGTTTTGGCCTGCGGTTAGAAAGTTTGTTACACTGAAGCGGTGTATTAGGGGGTTGAAGTAGCCTAGCGAGGTGGAGAAGTTTGATAATGGGCCTTGTTTTGTTAGGATCATGGTTTGAGTTATTTTTGAAATTTCTAGGGCCAGGAGGATGCCTAAGACGGTGACGGCTATGGCGGTGATTTTGATGTATAGTGGTATTGTTGTGGGTGGGGTTTTTGTTGGAAGGATGAATGAAGTGATGATGAATCCTGCTGTAATGCTGCCAAGAGCTAGGCGGGTGATTGGGGAGATTACTGCGGGGTTGTTTTCGTTTATTGGGGTGAGGGGGGGGATGCGTACAAAGCCAGCTTGCACGAGCATAGTTATGCGGGTGGTATATACTGCGGTGAAGGCTGTGGCTAGGAGGGTTAGGAGGAGGGCTCAGGTGTTTAGGTAGGATGTGTTAAGGCATTCAATGATTTGGTCTTTTGAGTAGAAACCTGCGAGGAATGGGGTTCCTATTAGGGCTAGGTTGCCAATAGTTAGGCATGAGGTGGTTGTTGGTAGTAGTTTTTGGAGGCCTCCTATTTTTCGGATATCTTGTTCACCGTTAAGGTTGTGGATGATAGAGCCGGAGCAGAGGAATAATATGGCTTTGAAGAATGCGTGGGTTGAAATGTGGAGGAAGGCTAGTTGGGGCAGGTTTAGTCCGATTGTTACTATTATGAGGCCTAGTTGGCTTGAAGTTGAGAAGGCGATAATTTTTTTGATGTCGTTTTGGGTAAGTGCGCAGGTGGCTGCGAATAATGTGGATAGGGCTCCTAGGCATAGGCATAGGGTTAGAGCGGTTTGGTTGTTGTTAAATAGGGGGTGGGTTCGGATGAGTAGGAAGATTCCGGCGACTACTATTGTACTTGAGTGGAGTAGGGCGGATACTGGGGTTGGGCCTTCTATGGCAGCTGGGAGTCAGGGGTGGAGGCCGAATTGGGCGGATTTGCCTGTTGCAGCTAGGATTAGGCCCAGTAGGGGAAGGGTGGGGGTTTGGGAGGGTATGGAGATTTGTTGGATTTCTCAGGTGTTTATGGTGGAGGCTAATCAGGCCATGCAAAGGATAAGACCGATATCTCCGATTCGGTTGTATAAGATGGCTTGGAGGGCGGCAGTGTTGGCTTCTGCTCGTCCGTGTCATCAGCTGATTAGGAGGAAGGATATGATTCCGACTCCTTCTCAACCAATGAACAGGACAAAGAAGTTGTTGGCTAGGATTAGGATGAGTATTGCTATAAGGAAAAGTAGTAGGTAGGTGAAGAATTTTGTGATATATGGGTCTGATGCTATGTATCAGGTTGCGAATTGGAGGATAGATCAGGACACGAATAGGGCGATAGGGAGGAATGTGAGGGAGTAGAAGTCTATTTTCAGGCTAATTGGGATTTTGAAGTTTATGATGTATTTTCATTCTCATAAGGTGGTTAAGCTTTCTGTCCCTGAGTGGATGTATATTGTTATAGGGATTAAGCTGATTAAGAAGGAGGTTTTTACTGTATTGGTGATGGTGGAGGGAGTGTTTTTGAGGTTGTCTGAGAGTAGGGGAAAGATGATTGGGGTGGAGAGAGTTGCTAGGGTTAGTAGTATGAATGTGTTTAGGACTAGTGGTTGGTCCATTACTTTCACTTGGATTTGCACCAAGATGAGTGGTTCCTAAGACCATTGGATTACTGTTATCCTTTGAAAGTAAGGGGGCTGAGGTTTTATACTCAGATGCAAGAGTTAGCAGTTCTTGTTGGTTAGACCCTCCCCTCGGCAGGTAAGAAGGATTTAACTTCTATTTTTAGAGTCACGGTCTAATGTTTTGGGTTGAAACTATACTTGCATATAGGGAGGCCTGAGATGAGTTCGGGTTTGAGGATTAGGAGGACTATTGGGATTATGTGTAGGGCCATGAGAAGATGTTCTCGTGTGGAGGAGTTTTGGATAGATGTGATGTGGGATGGGAGGGTGCCTCGTTGTGTTGTTATGAGTATGTATAGGGTGTATGAGGCAGTTAGTAGGATTGCGGTTCCTGTGAGGATGAGTGTGAGTGATGATCAGTTGAAAAGTGCGACTACGATGGTTAGTTCTGCTATGAGGTTAATTGTTGGAGGGAGGGCTATGTTTGCTAAGTTGGCTAGTAGTCATCAGGTGGCCATGAGTGGTAGGAGGGGTTGTAGGCCGCGGGCTAGTAGGAGGATGCGGCTGTGGGTTCGTTCGTAATTGGTATTGGCTAGGCAGAATAGTATTGAGGAGGTTAGGCCGTGTGAGATTATTAGGATTATTGCGCCTGAGAATGCTCATTGGGTTTGGATTATTGTTGCGGCTACAACTAGGCCCATGTGGCTGACAGATGAGTATGCAATTAATGATTTTAGGTCTATTTGGCGCAAGCAGATGGCGCTGGTTATTAGGGCACCTCATAAGGCTAGGGTGATAAAGGGGTAGTGGAGGTTGTTTGTTGCTGGGTTTACTAGTAGGGTGATTCGTATAATGCCGTATCCTCCTAGTTTTAGGAGTAGGGCGGCTAGTAGCATGGAGCCAGCGATGGGGGCTTCTACGTGGGCTTTGGGTAGTCATAGGTGTAGGCCATATAGGGGGGCTTTAACTATGAAGGCTGTTAGTAGGGCTAGACTTGATATTAGGCCTGTTCAGGAGGTTGTGATTGAAGGGTGGGAGAGTTTGAGTATTGGGAAGTAGAGGGTGCCGATTTGGTTGTGAAGGTGAAGGATGGCGATTAGTAGGGGGAGTGAGCTGGCTAGTGTGTAAAATAGGAGGTAAATGCCGGCGCTTAGTCGTTCTGGTTGATTGCCTCATCGTGTAATGAGGATTAGGGTTGGGATTAGGGTGGCTTCGAATGCGATGTAGAATAGCATTAGTTCTGATGCTGAGAAAGCTAGTAGGATTGATGGTTGGGCTAGGATCAGGGTAATGGCGAAGATTCGTTTGCGGATGGTTGGTTCTTGTTCTAGGTGATTTTGGCTTGCTATAATTATGAGGGGGAGTAGTCAGCACGATAGAACTAGTAGGGGGGAAGAAATTTGGTCGGCGGAGGTTCAAAGGGTTAGGGTCTTGTTGGGGTAGTATGTTGGGACTAGTCATTGGAGGCTAATGGTGGCGATTAGTAGACCGTGGGTTGTGAGGTTGGTTCATAGATATTTGCATGGGGAGAGGAGGGCTAGGGGGAGGAGTATGATGGTTGGGGTGAGAATTTTTAGCATTGTAGGAGGTTGAAGTTGTGTAGGTGGTCGGAGCCGTGGGTTCGGGTGGAGGCTACTAATAATGCTAGGCCTGCTCCTGCTTCGCAAGCAGAAAATGTCAGTATGAGGATAGGGAGGATAGTAGAGGATGCCGCTTGTATTTGGATTGGTCATATGGTTAGGGCGACGTATATGGATAGTATTATGCTCTCTAGACATAATAGGGCGGAGATCAGGTGGGTTCGGTGGAAGGCTAGGCCTAGGCTGCTTAGGGTGAATGCTGCGTAGAAGCTTAGGTGTAAGTGGGTCATGAAGAAAGTTATAGGGTGGGTACTATAATTTGTTGAGCCGAAATCAACTGTCTTGATTAGACTAACTTTCTGTTATTCTGCTCATTCTAGTCCTCCTTGGGCTCATTCGTATACTAGACCTAGAGTGAGGAGGAGGATTAGGGTGGAGGTTCAGATTAGTGTGGTTGTGGGGGATTGGAGCTGTGTTGCTCAGGGCAGGGGGAGTAGGAGGGCAATTTCTAGGTCGAACAGTAGGAATAGGATTGCTACTAGGAAGAATCGGATTGAGAAGGGGAGTCGGGCAGATCCTAGTGGGTCGAATCCGCATTCGTATGGGGATAATTTTTCTGAGTCGGGGGCTATTTGAGCAAGTCAGAAGTTTAAGGTGGTTAGGGCGATGCTTAGAGCTAGAGAGAGGGTAAGTATGAATATGATTATGTTCATTGCTCTTCTCTGGGTTTAAACCAGATTTAAAGGATTGGAAGTCGATTGTAATAAGTATACTAGAAGAGCAAGATCCTCATCAGTAGATTGAAATGTAGAGGAAAAGTCAGACGACGTCTACGAAGTGTCAGTATCATGCTGCAGCTTCAAAGCCGAAGTGGTGGTTTGATGTGAAGTGGTATTTGATTAGGCGAAAGAGGCATACTAGGAGGAAGGTGGATCCGATGATCACGTGTAGGCCGTGGAATCCTGTGGCGACAAAGAAGGTTGAGCCGTAGACTCCATCTGCGATGGAGAATGGGGCTTCGTAGTATTCTATGGCTTGAAGGCCGGTGAAGTAAAAGCCCAGGAGTACTGTTAGGGTGAGGGCTTGGATTGCTTGTTTTCGGTTTGCTTCTGTGATGCTGTGGTGGGCTCATGTAACTGTTACCCCTGAAGCTAGTAGGATGGCTGTGTTTAGGAGGGGGACGTCTATGGGGTCTAGGGGTTTAATTCCGACGGGGGGTCATTGGCCTCCTAATTCTGGGGTGGGGGCTAGGCTTGAGTGAAAGAATGCTCAGAAAAAACCTAGGAAGAAGAAGGCTTCTGATGTGATGAATAGGACTATGCCGTATCGTAAGCCTTTTTGGACGGTGGGGGTGTGGTGACCTTGGAAGGTGCTTTCGCGTACGATGTCCCGTCATCATTGGAACATGACTAGGATGGTTGAGGTGAGGCCGATGATTAGAAGTTGAGGGGAGTTGTAGTGGAATCACATGGTTAGGCCTGAGGTGGTAAGAAGGGCGGCGGCTGCTCCGAGGATGGGTCATGGGCTGGGGTCTACTATGTGGTAAGAGTGTGCTTGGTGTGCCATTGGTGTTAGATGTTTTCTTGTAGGTAGAGGCTTAGTAGTAGGACGAAAACGTAGGCTTGGATTATGGCTACTGCTACTTCTAGGATGGTTAGCAGTAGGAGGACTAGCAGGGTTAGTAGGGATACAGCTGGTATTGTTGAGGCTAGGGCTATTGTAGCGGTGGAGATGAGCTGGATGAGGAGGTGGCCTGCTGTGAGGTTGGCGGTTAGGCGGACGCCTAGGGCTAGTGGGCGGATGAGGAGGCTTGTTGTTTCGATTAGAATTAAGGCTGGGATTAGGGGCGTAGGAGTGCCTTCTGGTAGGAGGTGACCTAAGGAGGCGGAAGGTTGGTTTCGTAAGCCTGTTAGGAGTGTAGCAAGTCATAGGGGGAAAGCTAGGGCTAGGTTTATGGATAGTTGGGTGGTTGGTGTAAATGTGTAAGGTAGTAGTCCTAGGAGGTTGATTAGTAGTAGGAAGATTATAAGAGACGTCAGGATTAAGGCTCATTTGTGGCCTTTTTTGTGGAGTGGTATCATTAGTTGTTTTGTGACTAGGTTGATGAATCATAGTTGTAGGGTTGAAAGTCGGTTAGTGATTCATCGGTTGCCGGGGGATGGGAGTAGGAGGGCTGGGAATAACATTGAGATGAGGATTAGGGGGACTCCTAGTAGGGAGGGGCTAGAGAATTGGTCGAAAAAGCTTAGGTTCATGGTCAGGTTCAAGGAGTGGTTTTGGGAGCTGTGAGGGGCTTGTTGGACGGAGGGTTTGTGGTGATAAATGTTAATAGTTTGGGTTGGATAATTAGGGAGTAAGTTAGTCATGAAGTAAGCATGATAAAAAATCAGGGATTTGGATTTAGTTGAGGCATACCATTAAGGAGGGCTTGTCCCTCTTTCTCTAGCTTAAAAGGCTAGCGCTGTTTCATAGCTTCTTAACGATTAAGAGGATAGTAGGGAGGATCAGTTCTCAAAGTTGGCTAGAGGGGTGGATTCTACTACGATCGGCATGAAACTGTGGTTGGCTCCGCAGATTTCAGAGCATTGTCCGTAGTACACTCCGGGGCGGGAGGCAAGGAAGGAGGTTTGGTTGAGTCGCCCTGGGATTGCATCGGTTTTCACACCAAGGCTGGGAACGGCTCATGAGTGAAGTACGTCGTCAGCGGTGACGATGACCCGTACTTTGGACTCTGTGGGTACAATGACTCGATGGTCGACTTCTAATAGGCGGAAGTGGCCGAGCGGGAGGTCGGATGTGGGGATTATGTAGGAATCGAACGTGAGGTCTTTGAAGTCAGTGTATTCGTATGATCAGTATCATTGGTGTCCGATGGCTTTTAGGGTAAGATCTGGCTCGTTTACCTCGTCCATTATGTAGAGAATTCGTAGGGAGGGTAGTGCAAGCATGATTAGGACTATGGCTGGTAGAATTGTCCATACGAGTTCAATTTCTTGGGCGTCTACGGTACTGGATGAGAGTTTTTCTGTGAGTATCAGGGCTAATAAATATAGGACTAGGCTGCAGATGGCTAGGGCAACCATTAGAGCGTGGTCATGGAATTGTACTAGTTCTTCTATGATGGGGGATGATGCGTCTTGGAAACCGAATTGTGAGTGGTTGGCCATTTTGGGGTGAGGCGTATAGGGGTTTCACCTATGATTTAGCCTTGACAAGGCTATGTAATTGTTTTACTAACGTCTCTATGAGAAAGAAGCATAAGTGGTTTATATGCGGTTGGCTTGAAACCAACATATGGGGGTTCGACTCCTTCCTTTCTTGGACTTGAACGAAGGCTGGTTCTTCGAAGGTGTGGAATGGGGGTGGGCAGCCATGGATTCATTCAATGTTAGTGCTTGTTAGTTCTGGTTGGAGTGCTTTACGTTTTGATGCGAAGGCCTCTCAGATGATGAATACTAGCATGATTACGGCTGTTAGGGAGATTAGTGAGCCAATAGAGGAGATGGTGTTTCATAATGTGTAGGCGTCTGGGTAGTCTGAGTATCGGCGTGGCATGCCGGCTAGACCTAGGAAGTGTTGGGGGAAGAAGGTTAGGTTGACGCCTACGAATATAACACCAAATTGAGCTTTGGCTCATGTGGAGTGGAGGGTGTAGCCGGTGAATAGAGGGAATCAGTGGGTGAATCCTGCTAGGATTGCAAATACTGCGCCTATTGATAGTACATAGTGGAAGTGGGCTACTACGTAGTAGGTGTCGTGTAGGGCGATGTCTAGTGAGGAGTTTGCTAGGACGATTCCTGTTAGGCCTCCGATGGTGAATAGGAAGATGAATCCTATGGCTCATAGTATGGGTGGGTCTCATTTGATTGTGCCTCCGTGTAGTGTGGCCAGTCAGCTAAATACTTTAATTCCTGTTGGGATGGCAATGATTATGGTGGCGGATGTGAAGTATGCTCGGGTGTCTACGTCTATTCCTACTGTGAATATGTGGTGAGCTCAGACGATAAATCCCAGGAAGCCAATGGATAGCATGGCTCATACTATTCCTATGTAGCCGAATGGTTCTTTTTTTCCTGCGTAGTAGGCTACGACGTGGGAGATGATTCCAAATCCTGGGAGAATTAGAATGTATACTTCTGGATGTCCGAAGAATCAGAAAAGATGCTGGTAAAGTACTGGGTCTCCACCTCCTGCGGGGTCGAAGAAGGTAGTGTTTAGGTTGCGGTCAGTGAGTAGCATTGTGATGCCAGCGGCGAGGACGGGAAGAGATAGGAGGAGTAAGACTGCGGTGATTAATACGGATCATACGAATAGGGGGGTTTGGTATTGTGAAAGGGCGGGGGGTTTTATGTTAATTGCTGTTGTGATGAAGTTGATGGCACCTAGGATTGAAGAAATACCTGCTAGGTGGAGGGAGAAGATGGCTAGGTCTACTGAAGCTCCGGCGTGGGCTAGGTTGCCGGCGAGAGGCGGGTATACGGTTCAGCCAGTGCCTACGCCTGCTTCGACGGTGGATGAGGCTAGGAGGAGTAAGAAGGAGGGAGGAAGTAGTCAGAAGCTTATGTTGTTTATTCGGGGGAACGCTATGTCTGGGGCTCCGATTATTAGGGGGACTAGTCAGTTTCCAAAGCCGCCGATTATAATTGGCATAACTATGAAGAAGATTATTACGAAAGCATGGGCTGTAACGACTACGTTGTAGACTTGGTCGTCACCTAGCAGGGCGCCTGGCTGGCCCAGTTCTGCTCGGATAAGGAGGCTTAGGGCGGTACCCACTATTCCGGCTCATGCGCCGAAGATTAGGTAAAGGGTACCGATGTCTTTGTGGTTGGTTGAGAATAGTCATCGGTTAATGAATGTCACAGGTAAGATGGCTGAGTGTATAAGCGTTAGGCTGTAGTCCTTTTTACAGAGGTTTGATTCCTCTTCTTATCGACTCTGTGGTGAAGTTCATGGTGAGTTGCAAGCTCATTGATGTGCGTTAATTGCGCGCCGGAGTCTTAGGCAGAGGCCTGTTGGTTTGGGCATATAGCTGTTAACTATAGTGTTATGGGATCGAAGCCCATCTGTCTAGGGGCAAGGTTCTAGCTTAATTAAAGCATCTGGGTTGCATTCAGAAGATGCAGGGTAGTATCCTGCGAATCTTAGCAGAAACTAAGAGGGTTTAACTCTTGTTTAAGGCTTTGAAGGCCTTCGGTTTAAGGTGATCCTAAGTTTCTTAGACAATAGTGAGGATTATAGGTGAGATGGGTAGGAGGGTGATGGATATTATGGATAGAATGGCAACTAGAATGTTGGTTGGTTTGTTAATGTGCCATTGTTTTATGTGATTTGCCGTGTGTGGGGGGAGTGTGATTGTTGCGCAGTATGCAAGGCGTAAGTAAAAGAATAAGCTTAGTAGGGATAGTAAGGCAATGATTGTCGCTGTTGGGGCTATTCCTTGTTTGGTTAGTTCTTCGATAATCAGTCATTTGGGCAGGAATCCTGTTAGAGGGGGAAGTCCTGCAAGGGATAGAAGTGCTAGCATTAAGGCTGCGCTTAGTGCCGGGGTTTTTGTTCAGGTGGTTATTAGTGTGGAGAGTTTTAGGGTGTTGATTGAGTTTAAGGCCAAGAATACGGCTGTGGTTATTAGAGTGTAAAGGTAGAAGTTTAGTAGGGCTAGTTTGGGGCTGTAGATAACGATGATGGCTATTCAGCCTAAGTGGGAGATGGATGAGAAGGCTAAGATTTTTCGGGTTTGTGTTTGGTTTAGTCCTGTTCATCCTCCTAGTGCTGCGGAAAGGATGGCCATAGTGGTTAGTAGGGTTGGGTTTAGTGATTGAGAGGTTATGAATAGTAGGACGATTGGGGGGAATTTCATAGCTGTGGAGAGGAGAAGGCCGGTAGTTAGGGAAGTACCTTGGAGTACTTCAGGGAATCAGAAATGGAAGGGGACTAGTCCTAATTTCATTGCGATGGCTGTGGTTAGGATTAGGCATGATGTGGGATAAGTTAGCTGTGCAATATCTCATTGTCCGGTTTGTCATGCATTGGTTATGCTGGAAAATAGGATTAGGGTGGAGGCAGCTGCTTGGACTAGGAAGTATTTGGTTGCGGCTTCGATGGCTCGTGGGTGGTGGGATTTTGAGATTAGTGGGAGGATGGCTAGGGTGTTGATCTCAAGTCCGGTTCAAGCTATGATTCAGTGGTTGCTTGAGATTGTGATGGTGGTTCCTAGAAGTAGGCTGGAGGTAAAGATTAGTTTTGCCTGGGGGTTCATTAGCAGGGGAAGGGGTTAAACCATCATTTTCGGGGTATGGGCCCGATAGCTTATTTAGCTGACCCTACTAGAAAATAATATAAGGGAAGTATGGAGGATTTTGATTTCTCTAGTGTAGGTTCAATTCCTGCTTTTCTAATTTTTAGGAAATGAGAGGATTGGTGTACCTCTGTGTTCACTTTATCATAGTGACCCTTAGTTCTCAGGCACATTTCCGTAGTGGGAAAGAAGAGAAGTCTCAGGTAGGGGGGTAGGCCTGCATAGCAGATTGGTATGCTGGTGTGTCATAGGCATAGGGCGAGTGTAAGTGGGAGGAAGTTTTTTCATAGCAGGTGCATTAGTTGATCGTATCGGAATCGTGGGTAGGAGGCACGAATCCATAGGAACCCCGCTGATAATAGCAGGACTTTTGTGGCTAGAATTACGGGGTATAATTCTTGGGGTGGGTTGAAAACGCTTGGGTTGAAGAATAAGATAGCGGTTAGTGTGTTTATGAGCATGATGTTTGCGTATTCGGCTAAGAAGAATAGGGCAAAAGGCCCTGCTGCGTATTCTACGTTAAAGCCTGAGACCAGTTCGGATTCACCTTCTGTTAGGTCGAATGGGGCTCGATTGGTTTCAGCGAGCGTGGAGACGTATCATATTATGGCTAATGGTCAGCAGGAAAAAATTAGGTATAGGGGTTCTTGGGTGACTGCGAGGGTGCTGAGGGTGTAGTTGCCGCTGAGTAGGATTACTGATAGGAGGATAATGGCTAGGGTTACTTCGTAGGAGATGGTTTGGGCTACTGCTCGTAGTGCCCCGATTAGGGCGTATTTTGAGTTGGAGGCTCATCCTGACCAGAGGATGGAGTATACTGCTAGGCTTGATATGGCTAGGAGGAATAGTAAGCCTAGGTTTAGGTCTGCGAGTGAAAATGGTAGGGGGAGGGGGGTTCAGATGGAAATTGCGAGGAGAAGCGCTAGTATGGGGGTCGCAATAAATAAGATTGGGGAGGATGTTGATGGGCGGATGGGTTCTTTGATGAACAATTTTACTCCGTCTGCTAAGGGTTGAAGAAGCCCGTAGGGTCCGACAATATTTGGGCCTTTTCGGCCTTGCATATAACTTAAGATTTTACGTTCGACTAACGTGAGGAAAGCTACTGCGATTAGGATGGGGAGGGCGTATGAGAGGGCTATAATGAGGTTGATGAGGATAGGGTGGTTGGTCATGGGTAAGCTAGGGAGAGGATTTGAACCTCTGAGTTAAAGGACTTAAGCCTTTTGCATTTGCCGAGCTCTGCCACGCTAGCTGGGGCCCTTTTCTAGGGTGTGGTGGAATGTGATAGCCTTTTGCGGTTAAGTTGGCTTCATCGCTTAAGGCGAAGGCTTGCTAGTGGTATTGGCCTTACTTTTCCTATCCTTTCGTACTGGGAAGAGTTTATCATAGATAGAAACCGACCTGGATTACTCCGGTCTGAACTCAGATCACGTAGGACTGTTAATCGTTGAACAAACGAACCCTTAGTAGCTTCTGCACCACTAGGATGTCCTGATCCAACATCGAGGTCGTAAACCTCCTTGTCGATATGGACTCTTAAAGGAGATTGCGCTGTTATCCCTGGGGTAGCTTGGTCCATTGATCAATTATATTGGGTCTGGTTGCTATTCGCACGTTGAGAGGTTGCTCTTGGTCTAGAGGTGTGGTCTAATCTTTGGAGGATTTGCTTTTCTCCAAGGTCGCCCCAACCGAAAAAATGCAGGCCAGTGGCTTATGTGTGAGTGAGCCCAATGGGGGGTTATGCTATTTGGGGTGGCTGCTGTTTTTAAAGTTCCACAGGGTCTTCTCGTCTTATGGGTTTATCCCTGCTTTTGCACAGGGAGATCAATTTCACCGATTGCCTGCAAGAGACAGTTAAGACCTCGTTTAGCCATTCATACTAGTCTCGATTTATGGGACAATTGATTGCGCTACCTTTGCACGGTTAGGATACCGCGGCCGTTAAACGTTGAGTCACCGGGCAGGCATCACCTTCAATACTTGCTTTAGTTTGCTGAAGGCTATGTTTTTGGTAAACAGTCGGGCCTTTGGTTTGCCTAGTTCCTTTTGCAGGTTTTAATCTTTCTTAGTGGACGCTCCTCTGTCGGGTTAACAATGTGTTTAATACTCTGCTTGTTGGATTGGTCGTATATTGGGGTTTTGTTAATAATGTGTGGATGTAAGCTTGCGTCGTAGAGGGAGGACCCTGGTTACTCATTCTAGCATTAATTCTCCTATCTGGTTATAGGTTAGCCTGTTAGTGGGGAGGGAGTCATAGGGTTTAGATATTTTTAGGTACGGAGCTTTAACGCACTCTCTGTTGATGGCTGCTTGAAGGCCCACAATAGGTTATGTGTAAGGTTATTTATCCGCTCGTGGAGATTGTATTCTTTTTTAAAGGAGCTGTACCCCCTTTAAATAGCCCTTAATTCGCTTCATTAGGGTTCGTGGTTTCCTTGGAGAAGAATTAAGAGTGAACTTAGATTCGTTTCACAGGCAACCAGCTATCACCCAGCTCGGTTGGCTTTTCACCTCTACCCGCAAGTCGTCCCACTCTTTTGCAACAGAGACGGGTTCGCTCAATAATAGCTGCTCGTGGGTAGCTCGCTTGGGTTTCGGGGGGGCAAACTTAAATTCATTTTGCTTGGTTTTTCTTGCTAGACCATGATGCAAAAGGTACAAGGGTTGATCTTTGCTGTTTATAGCTTGGCTTGTTCATTGCTATTTCATCTTTCCCTTACGGTACGTGGTCTCTATCGCTCCAATGGTGTCTTTTCTATCGCCTATACTGGGACTGGCAAATGCTTTGGTTGGGTTTGGGGAGTGGCTTTGTTATTCCAGGTCAATGTGTGTTGGGCTAGAGTTTGGCATCAAGACGATCTGGTGCAAGCAGATATCTTTCAGGTGTAAGCTGAATGCTTTTGTTAAAGCTACGTCTTGGTAGTCTAAGTGCACCTTCCGGTACACTTACCTTGTTACGACTTACCTCATCTTTAGCTGGATGGCTTATTAGTTATGGGGTGTGTTGGGCGCTTGTGAGGAGGGTGACGGGCGGTATGTACGTGCCCCAGAGCCGGCTTAAAGAGGGCTCGATTGTCCCACTTTACTGCTAAATCCGCCTTCCAGGGACAGTTTCAAATCCCTTTGCCGTATGTTCTAACTTAGAAAATGTAGCCCATTGCTTCCATTCCATAGGCTATACCTTGACCTGTCTTATTAGCGTGATGGGGCTATTGCGCTCACTGTTGGACTGTCAGGGAAGGTGAGCTGGCGACGGCGGTATATAGGCTGTTTTGGCAAGAAATGGTCAGGTAATATCGTGGATCATCGATTACAGAACAGGCTCCTCTAGGTGGGTTTGGGGCACCGCCAAGTCCTTAGAGTTTTAAGCGTTTGTGCTCGTAGTTCTCGGGCGGATGTTCAGGTAAGGTGGAACATCAAGATTTAGGGCCAGGCATAGTGGGGTATCTAATCCCAGTTTGGGCCCTGGCTTTCGTGGAGTTCAATTAATCGTTGTTCTAAGATCTTCTTTGAGGACGGAGGCCTTATGAGCATCTTGGGCTTATGACAGCTCAGTTGCTTTTTAGTCTTAGCTACTTGGATAACATGTGACCACTCTTTACGCCGTTGTAAAGTTGATTTGGGTCTCCTGTATGACCGCGGTGGCTGGCACAGGATTTACCGACCCTGAAGTTTGCTATGGCTAAGTCAAGTTTACACTCATTGCTTAATGTTAACTACTGCTGAGGACCCGTGGGGGTGTGGCAATTGCTAGGCGTCTTGGGCTACGGATGTGGTGAGCCTGATGCCCGCTCCTATCTACTTGGGGTTTAAGGTGTCCAGGGCATTTACACTGGGGCGCGGATACTTGCATGTATAAACCTAGCAACAACCAACAGTAAGGTTAGGACTAAGTCTTTTGTCCTTGGGTGTGTGTGACAGCCGTCTTGGCATCTTCAGTGCCATGCTTTGTGTAAGCTACAGGGAC